CTTTCTAAGGATCCAGATTCATAATTCCTAAGTATCATGAAAGAGGTAACAAAGGATTTCTTTTTTCTTATTGAAAGATTCAATATCAAGTTTATGACAATAAAATATCTCCAAGATTACTAGTAATCCGTGTCACTCTCACGAGAATCCATATCCATGCGGATATGATATCATTTATATTTCTGTTACAATACGGCAAAAAAATGAAACCAACCAATATGTATTGCTGTACACCTCACCGGGATTGTAGTTCAATTGGTCAGAGCACCGCCCTGTCAAGGCGGAAGCTGCGGGTTCGAGCCCCGTCAGTCCCGAACTAGGATCCGATGAATTGATCAATTCATCTTTCCTTTTTCAGGGAAAATGAAAGGATGGAATGGAACAAGCAAAATCTAATTCACAGCAAGTACCTTTATTTTTTTTTTTTCTTTCGCATTTCTCATCAGCATCAAATAAATATGGGAATTGATCTTTATTCCACTAGTACTGATTGATAAAAGAGAGAGGTATATGTAGATTGGTATAATCAGCAAGCAGTATCGTAGTAGTCAGGGATTTTGAGAGATACCATACTATACTGCTTTTTCAATTCCTCTTGATCAATGAAATGTAATAGAGTACTTATATTTCGACCGGTATTATATTTTATATTTTATATAATATATGTATTCGTTTATTATACAATGCACAATCAATGAGGATTTAACATAATTAACTCTACTAAATACTTTTTAAACAACCCCTTATTATTATTATATAATATTTCTCAATTACTAATTTGAAACAATCTAATTTAATTGGAAATAATTTGTCTTATTTTCATTCAAATCGCACACTGAATTTTTGATGTATACACGCCAGTATCAATCCAAGGATTGAGTGAGGATCCTAATCCTAAGAAAATATAAATCAAAGAAAATGCCCCCTTTTCATCAATTTGTTGAAATATTATATCCTTTATATCTTGATTTATATTTATTATACTTCTCCGCATTACAAATTAATCTGTATTCCAAATTAAATCATTACAAAAAAACTTAGTTTAGAATTAACTTAACACGTCGTTTTTTCTAATTCACTTTTTTTTATTGGTTGGATGCGCGAGCAATGGAATAGGAATACCGGTCATATGATACCTCATCAGATAATTGGATAGGATAATTGTATATATTATTTATATAGTAGTATAAGTTACTAAGTAGTATAAGATGTAAATAGTATTATAATTATAAGATGTAAATAGTATAATAATATTCAAATGGAATTCTATAAAATGTTAATTTTATTATAGAAAATAGAAAATAAAGAGTGGAAAAGTATGAGAAATTCAATGGGATGGGATTTCTTATTGGATCGAGAATCCCTTTTTTGGTATGGATAAAGGATCTTTCCATGTTATATTATTCAATTCTCGACTATGAATCGATTTGATAGATCAGATATTGTTATTCATAATATTGATCCGATTCCGTATCATTAGGATGTAATTCATCCCATTGAATTTCTAGGAGTCAAATTTATCATCTCTATGGGATTAGATCCCGAGTTATTGCGAAGCAAAAAAAAAACAATGAGATTATGGAAGTAAATATTCTCGCATTTATTGCTACTGCACTCTTTATTCTAGTTCCTACTGCCTTTTTACTTATCATCTACGTAAAAACAGTCAGCCAAAATGATTAATTGGACTGAAACTTCTTAGTTCTTATTAATGATTGAAGAAATCAAAGAGATTCAAATCCCGAGTCTTAATGAAATAATCGGACCGGAATAAACACTATCTAAGATAGTATGATAAAAAGAACTAATATAAAAGTATATTTTAGAATTATCATATTATAATTATTTAAATATTATTATATTCTATTATATTGAATTATTATATAATAATTCAATATAATAGAATATAATAATTAATAATAGAGTATAAATTAAATATAGTATAAATACTATGTAAATCTTTCTACCATACTATCCAGGTATACGGTTGTATAGTAGTACATACATATCATATATTTTGTATATGTAAACAGTACTCTAATTCTAGTTTTCGCTACATCCATTTGTATGAATTTAAACCAATCCAAAATAATCGAAGGTCAACTGTTCTATTTTAATCTCTAATCTAATTCCTAAGTTTCTTAGAATTTTAAGAAATAAATATGGATCCTGGGATCTATTGAAACCATTATCTTAATATATATAATATATTAAGATATATTCTAAATCTAAATATAGAATAAAAAAGTGAAAATTAAAAATTTACTAAAATATATAAAAATAATAAATATATATATATTAAATATATTAAAAATATTATATATATATATAAATTATATATAAGAGAAATTATAAAAATACAACGAAGAAAACAAAACCAAAGAATTAGATTCGAATTCCAAAGAAGTTATTGATGGAGCCACTAACGGATGATCCGCGGAGCTCCATGGTAACTTCTTCCAATTTGGAAAAGGAGTAGTAGGCCCACTGATGCATCATGTTTAAACGTGACATCAAATGAATCGATAAAGCATAAATAAAATGAATCTAAAACGTTAGTTAAATGTGCGATATACGTATCACTTAACGCAAGCAAAATCTTATTTGATTTTTATTATGTGTGCGGGGGCAGGGCCTCTTTGGATAACCAAGCCATTAGTAGTTTCTAGTGGAAAGTATATATCGCCATATAATAGCGGAATTACTTGTTCTTAAAACAATAAAAATAAAGAAAGAGAGAATCAAACTAAAGAAAAAAAAAAAAAATGGGGACTGATTGCTTCTCACTATAATATCCATAATTCAAATTCTAGCAAGAACGAATTTCTAAAATCAAAATATTCTATTTTGGAAGAACTCAGTTGGAATTGGAAAAAAATCCTATCATAGGTATCCCATTGACTTGAGTTTCGAAATACAACTATCAGAATAATTCATAATTTGATTTTAAAATGCTTTGCAAAACGATCAATTAAACAATTGATACAATTCGATTACTCAATTAGTAGTGCCTTTAAAGTCCACCCCTTCCCCATACTACGAGTGAAAGGGAAAATGTAAAGACTACCATTAAAGCAGCCCAAGCGAGACTTACTATATCCATGTAAATTATGTCCCCTATCTTCTTTATGAAATGAAGGAATTATTCTATTATTGATCACCAATCATAGTGGAATCAATGGTGCAGAGTCAAAATAGGATTTTGACTTAAAGCTATTATGGATGAAACAATCCTATGAACCCGCTTGTGACAAATTCCTATATTTATAGTATTCATATCTATAGTATAGTAACTCTGGTAGAATTGGAAAGCATTAAATACAAATACAATACACATTCTTAGTAAATATCAGCGGAATACCCCTACCTACTACCTAATAAAAGTATCTTCAGTTCCTTTCAAAACTATGAAGCGGTGAAAATTAGTAATCCTTTAAGAATTGAGATTTCTGATCTAAATATAACTTAATGAATTCTTGGCCAATAGGAGCAGAGATGGAGGGTTAGTAAATCTTGTCGATACTTGTACTTGAAGAACTCGTGGGTTCCATAAACCTTAAAAAATAAAAAATAAGGATTTCAGGTGTAGCCAAAACCGATACCGGTAGGTATAAAATAACCCTTATTTTTTAAGTTCTCAGAAATCCCAAGTCTTTTATTTTATTGATTATTGAGCTGATCAGGCGACACCCAGATTTGAACTGGGGAATAAAGGATTTGCAGTCCCCCGCCTTACCACTTGGCCATGTCGCCAAAACGATACAAAAAGGATATAAATATCCTACACACTTTACCTATTTCTAATTTTGTAGGGAAGACTGCCGAACCTTTTTTTATTTGATTTATATCTTGAATCTTGCTGTACTTATTCTAAATTTCAAAAGGGAATTATGCTTTCTTTTTTTATGGGATCCGGTTGATATCATTTTCTTCAATTGAATGTATCTCAATATATATATACCAATTAAAAACTTTTCTTTTCTAAAGAAAAGAAAATTATGACAAATTCTTAACTATTTACTTAATTATTCACTTGGAATTAATCGAATGAGCGATTTTAAAATTTATATCTCCCATTTTCTTTAATGATATAAGAAAATAAAAACGATTTACAACCGATCGGTATCAATTATTTTCAATAATCAATCTTTTTGCAATTATAACAAAAATTATATATATATGTAAACCCTAGAACAGAAATTGTTACACGGATACAAGTCAGGTATTTTATCTACATATTTTTCTATAGGGAATTGTTGTGCTTTCATTTTTCATTGAATATATGGAATAGAAAAGATAAATTATGATATAGCACGACCCATGTTGCTCCACAGGAAATTACCATAAAAGTGAGAATATACAGATAACTATATTGGTATGTATTTGATAAATACAATTACTATTACCTGCTTCAACCATATTCTATAAATTCTACTACCAAAACAAAAAAACAAAAAGAAGCTGCGAATCTTTTTTTGAATATTAAGTGTTAAAATAAAAGTAAATTCTATACTGCTCCTAATTATATTTATATTATTTTGTCTTTATCTCATTCACAGAGAGCAGATTAAATTCTGAATCTTTTTTGGTAACCAATCCGATTGTAATATCATAATAGGTAGAAATTGGATTAATTTGGCTATTCTATACTATACAAGACTCCATACCATAAGTCTAAGTGGCATAATTTTGTTTCCAGAAGAGAAGTGCTTTATCAATCTATTTCCATTTGTATTTGTCGTAAATTCAAATTTGCAGCGAAAATTTTCTTTATTCTTCTGTTCCGTCTCTGTTCATAGGTATGAAGTCTATAAATATGGATAAGGTTGGCTAAAATTTCATGTGATTCAGTAAACAGGATATATATTCCATCATTGCTAGATCGATCCATATGATTATGGTTCGACGAAGGATGAGCCAATAATGGGATTTTTTCGATAAACAGGAAACTTAAGATTAAGATGCTCCGTAATGGAAATGAGGAAATGTCCACAATACCT